ATAAAATCAAAGAACTAAGATATTCTTTCTATTGAGGAGATTCGTTTTGAGTCATTATCTATATTGAATTCCTGATCAATTGCTTTTTTCTATCTTTTTCTTATTTTTCTTATACATATTTTATTATACATAATATATTTATACTATAATAAATATATACCTCTTAGTAAAAATATATACCTTTAGTTTTATTTTATTTAAATTATTTTATCTAAATATTAAATACTTTGTTTAAGTTTAAATTTTAATAACTATTTCAAAAACTTCTATTATTTATTAGAATATTTTAGAATATTTCTAATTTCTATTTTAATAATATAATAATATTTTTTTTTATTAAAATAGAATAATATAATAAAATAAATAATAATAAAAAAGTTAAATAAGATTAAATAAATAAAAATAAAATGAAAAAAGAAAATAAAGAGAAGAAGGTGGATTTTTATCAATCTTTATTTCACGTGTTACATCACATAACAAATTTTCAATTTGGAATTAGGAGAGATGGCTGAGTGGACTAAAGCGGCGGATTGCTAATCCGTTGTACGAATTATTTGTACCGAGGGTTCGAATCCCTCTCTTTCCGCTTTCTCTGATCACTTTCGAATTCGAAAAGATTCTCATCCCTTGATTTTATCATAGTTAAATGTATGAAACAAATAAGATTATTAAGAATTAATTTTGAAAAAAGCAAAAGAAAACTAGAAATTTTTTATTCCTCACGTCCAGGATTGCGTCCTGGATCATTAGATAAGAATCCAAAGATAAAAAGGGAAACAAAGAATATCACTACTGTGTAAACAAAGAGTTTGAGAGTAAGCATTACACAATCTCCAAGATCATTTTTTTTTTTTTTTGAAAAAGGGGAATAGATTGCCTATTTTTTACCACATATACCATTTTTTTGTTTTGACACCCCAAAAAATTAAAAATAAAATGAAGTCTTTTCTTGAAAAGTCATTTTATTTTAACGAATTTATTTGTAATAAGATTTTGATTCATTCGTTACCCGAAATTTCTTGTCATATCAATAATTAGGTATTGTGGAGTACCTAATAGTCCATACTCACTGGAAGGTCAGAACGGGGAAAAGGCTGATCCAAATTCATCGCTGCGGTTATTCATTCAATATACAAGAATTTCTATTTTGGAATCGAGGGTTCGTAATGTAAGACTTATCTGATCTTATCAATTTTTAGAATTTTTTTATCGAATACATCATCAATTTAGCAGAGTATTAAAGATTTCATCGAAAACTTACAGCGGCTTGCCAAACAAAGGCTAAGAGAAAAAAGAGTACAGGTATGACAGGCATAACATCTACGATTGGATTGAAAATGGCATAAGCTTCGGGCAATTTGGCGAAGAAAAAACTACTCGAATAAAGGACAGAATTAAGACAGATACCGATTAAACTAAAGATATTAAGCATAACAAGCATTTTGTTCTTGTGGATTAGATAATTTTGAGTTATTTTTATAAGGGAAAAATGAAAAAGGCAGATCAAGAAATCCTTCTTTTTCTTCGGTTCGGACTTTCCCAAATAAACCCCCCCCATTATCATTCTAAAATGAGAATATAAGGAATTCAACTTTCATACAATATCTTAATTGAATTCTATGTAATGATCAATGAATTTTTTTGATTCTATATCTACATGTCTTGAATCCTAGCAACAAAATATCCCATATGTTTTTGTGTATTTGGGTTGGGATTGACGAATAACCAATACCAATATTAGTGTTGATTAATATCGAATAGAAATCAAAATGGGGCGTGGCCAAGCGGTAAGGCAGCGGGTTTTGGTCCCGTTATTCGGAGGTTCGAATCCTTCCGTCCCAGATCGTTTTTCATGAAACGAAAGATGGGATCACACTGCATTCCACATGAAACAATAATTTGTTAAAGGGAAAAATCTTTTCTTATTAATTTTCAGAATGGTTCTAAGAATCATATCTGAGAATTCGTTTGGTTTCTCACAAACGGAATCAAGTGTCAAATGTGGGTAAAATTGAATATCTTTATTTTCATTCAATTCATATGATAGAATATGGGGTTAAATTAAATAAATTCGATCCTTGCTGACCCTTATCCGGATAAATACTTATTTATCCGTAGATAGAAATATTATATACCGGTTGAACCAATGACTATTCATGATTTTATATTGAATCAATTCCATACCGCTTTGAAATTTCAATTAGAGGAATGTTATGGTAAAACTTCGTTTGAAACGATGTGGTAGAAAGCAACGTGCGACTTGAAGGACATGGTCGACTGTGGATTTTTACATCCGCCATCTTCTATAGTAATGAAGATGCTCTTGGCTCGACATAGTTTGTTCTGTTCTGCCCGGAACCTAATTTGTGTTGGGTTATAAGTAAATAGTACATGATGAAGCTCGAGAAGAAGGGATTGATTCATTTTTCAAGGGAAAGAATCTAGGGTTAGTGAAAATCAATAAGTTAGACCAACTCTGTAAGTATATCCTCACTATATATAAATTCTAAATCGAAAGGTTCAAATTCAGAACAAGTTTGAAAAGTCAAATTTTTCGAAATTGGTAAAACTATTTCGATGAAAAGTGTATCACAAGGGAATCAATCATTCGTATTCTATTTATATAGAAAGAAATAACAAAAAAAGGTATGTTGCTGCCATTTTGAAAGGAATAAGGATCCCCGAGGTAATGTCTAAACCCAATGATTTCACAAAGCAAGGATAAAGGATTCCGAAACAAGGAAACACTATTTTCAATTGTCTCAACAATTGGATCAGACTGAGGAATAAAAATAGATTCGAAATGAGACAAACAAAAGAGTTTAGAGACGGCTCAATAAATGTCTAAGGATTTTCTTGTCAGAATTACCCAACTTGAGTTATGAGTATGAATGAGATTTCTTCCCTTTTCTGTAAGGAAGAAGAAAAAAGTACTCAATTCAAATCATAGTAAAATTCATGATTTTATGGATCCACTTGCTATTATATACAGAAATTAGAATCATTTTTCTCGAGCCGTATGAGGAAAAAACCTCCTATACGTTTCTAGGGGGGGCATTGTTTATTTACATCTATCCCAATGAGCCATCTATCGAATCGTTGCAATTGATGTTCGATTCCGAAGAGAAGGAAGAGATCTTCGAAAAGTAGGTTTTTACGATCCGATAAAGAATCAAACTTATTTAAATGTTCCTGCTATTCTATATTTCCTTGAAAAAGGTGCTCAACCTACAGGAACTGTTTATGATATTTTAAGGAAGGCAGAATTCTTTAAAGAAAGAACTTCGAGTTAATTAAAGGAAAAAACAAAATTATTAAATAAATAAAATAAAGTAGGGAAAGGTAACTAGTATCTATCCTTGTGTAATTATTTCTATTTACACACCATTTTACTTTTTCTTGCTTTATTCATATTTTGGTGGGGGAATTGAATTTAACAACAAACAAGGGGTTAAGCTTGCTTATCGTACTTTTATTGATTGAATAAACCGGGGATTTTTTATTTACCTTTTCCTTAATTTTTTCCATTCCAATTTCTTATTTATGTTGTGCCAATCCAACACAAGTCTTTATTTTATTTACTTGATTTACTTTCTCAACATTGCTTTTATATTGACAATGGTGTATCGAACAAATATAATTCGATCGTAGATAAATAGGGCTGTTTATCCCCACCCCATATTGGTTTTTTTGTTTCCTTCACTCAAATGATGGGTTTGCCTTGCTGCATTTACTCTCATACAAGATGTATTTTCTTAGGGAAAATAAAAAAAGAATTTGATAAAAAATGGGTGGTCTGTCATAATTTTTACATTTTGATTAGGAATATTTTTAATCCGATCTGCTAATTTTGGTATTTTGTGTTTCTAATTGATCATAAAATCTTTCTTTTCGATGTGTTGCTAGTTCAATGTTTTGATAGGGTCGTGCAGTGCAATTCAATTGATTTTTATATTTCGATCATATCTACATATCCTATTTATCCGGGTTGCTAACTCAACGGTAGAGTACTCGGCTTTTAAGTGCGACTATGATCTTTTACACATTTGGATGAAGCAACGAATTCGTCCAGACTATTGGTATAGTCTATAAGACCACGACTGATCCTCAAGGGTAATGAATGGAAAAAACAGCATGTCGTAATAAAATCAATTTATTATTTTATTAGATTTTCGATTTTATTAATTTATTTAATTTGAAATGAAAGTCAAAGTTAAAGTAGAACTTTGAGTTTATCCTTACCGGATCGTTACAGTTCCAAAAGATTGTTTTGATTTTTGGAAGGGGACAAAAGAAATTCACATTTACAGTTGGGTCTAGTGAATAAATGGATAGAGCTCTATGGCTCCAATTCTGGTAAAATAAAAAGCAACGAGCTTATGTTCTTAATTGGAATGATTACCCGATCTAATTAGACGTTAAAAATGAATTAGTGCCTAATGCGGGAAAGAGTGGGTTCTTCTGTGAGTGAACCATTGATTTTTTCTTTTTTTTTTTTCAGAATCCTAATTATTCTTTATTATGGATTGTAGACGGATGTGTAGAAGAAACAGTATATTGATAAAGAGAATTTATTCCAAAGTCAAAAGAGCGATTGGGTTGCAAAAATAAAGGATTTTTTCTCCTGTTGTAATTATAACGAACATAAACCAATTGGATAGAAAAGGAAGGTAAAAAGATCTGTTGATTGGACTCCCTCTTTCTTTTCCGGGGTATATATTTTTTTCTTACTATACTATATACATAATACAATACATAATACCCTGTTCTGACCATATTGCACTATGTATGTATCATTTGATAAACCAAGAAAAACCTCCTGCCTCTGGCTCAAGTAGAAATGTAAATGGAAGAATTACAAGGATATTTAGAAAAAGATAGATCTCGGCAACAACACTTCCTATATCCGTTTCTTTTTCAGGAGTATATTTATGCGTTTGCTCATGATCATGGTTTAAACGATTCAATTTTTTACGAACCCGTGGAAATTTTTGGTTATG